GAAATATGAAAGAAAAGACAGAAGAGACGAAATGAAGAAATGCAAAATGAGAATTGATTTGTACTGTGTCCGAAATACATCCTTTCTATTCCTATCCTTCCACTCTTTGATTGAATCCTTTTAGCTAATTTTTTTTAGCTATTAGATTAGATTTGAGATATATACGAAATTTTAACATCCTTTTTGAATAAGAAGAGTATGAACATAGAGGAAAAAAATAAAAATGAAAAAGAGAGTAAAGAATATCTATCCCGATCTGTCTCAATGAATTTCATTCATTTGTATGAGGTATGAATATCTATCCGATACGTTATTCACGTGTCAGGAACCAGATTTGAACTGGTGACACGAGGATTTTCAGTCCTCTGCTCTACCAACTGAGCTATCCCGACCATTTCTCGTGCATCATCCTAGCAGAGGACTTGTATCTATGTCAATGAAAAGAACTAAAAAAGTCTTAACAAATTGGACCTAGCCCCTGAATTTCTTGGATCTTCAAAAAGAAAGAAGACTTTCTTTGTAAAAATGATATGGACTGTGAATGATTCAATAACGGAGATTCCTTGAACATATATGTTCATTTGTACAGATATCGTACTATACAAATGAAATTGGATTAGAAGAAGATACGAGGATTTCTATTCGGATCCATTTGTGAAAGAACAGAGTGAATGAAATGAGAAAGATATTGAATTTTGTTTGAACTGAACCACCGATGAAAAAAAAAAGAGGATGAGGATAAATAAAGAGTGAGGAAGTAAAATGGGCTTTTTCTTGGGGATAGAGGGACTTGAACCCTCACGATTTTAAAATTCGACGGATTTTCCTCTTACTATAAATTTCATTGTTGTCGGTATTAACATGTAAAATGGGACTCTCTCTTTATTCTCGTCCGATTAATCTTCAAAAGATCTATCAAACTCTGGAATGAATCTTTTGATCACTGAATATTCGAATTCGATTCTTTTTTCAACTTCAATTGGAATTGATTCACAATAATTCTTCAATCTTTCATAGATTTTTTGATCTCTATCATTCTAATTAATAGAGAATAGAAATAGAGGATTTCTATAGATCCTTATCCTATACTCATAGGATAATACTCATACTAATACTCATATCATAATAGTAGATCATAATAGTATGTAATATAAATAAAGAATATAGAAATATATAGAATAATATAATTCTACTATTATATTCTATATATTCTAGAATAATTAGAATAATAGAATGAATAAATATATAGATTATTAATAGAATTCTTAATTCTTAAGATAATCTAATAGGATATATATATACATATATACATATACTAATATAATAATTTTCATATATAGAGATAGAGAATAGCATTCGATAGAAGATTCGGGTTGTGATTAATCGTTTGCTATGTCAGTATGTATACGTACGTATTAGGTATATAAGGTTATCCTTTCTGTCATTTCGATAGAAGGATTTTAGCTACTAACGTAACGTAGTCAATTTCATTCGTTAGAACAGCTTCCATTGAGTCTCTGCACCTATCCCTTTTTATTCTCATTTTCCATTTTTTTCTCAAAACAAAGATTTGGCTCAGGATTGCCCATTTTTAGTTCCAGGGTTTCTCTGAATTTGGAAGTTACCACTTAGCAGGTTTCCATACCAAGGCTCAATCCAATCAAGTCCGTAGCGTCTACCAATTTCGCCATATCCCCCTTTCTTTGCTTTGAGACAAGGATCCAGTTGTAATTCCATCCCCCTCTTTCATTGATCTTGGCACTATTGAATTCATTAGGTAATGATTCCTATATCGAAAAAGTGTATGCTGCTATTTTCTTTTTTGCCCACCCTCTGTTCTATATTATTTCATCTCTATTGGATGAACCCTATTTTTTTCAATCCGAAATGATTCTATCATTGATGTATCCGCAATTCAATATGGATAGATATATCCCACATATATCTATGCCTTTCCTCCTCCTTCATTTTGACAGTGCAGTTTGGAATAGTGGAACGGTCGATATTCATTCTTCTTTTTTTCGTCCTCTTGTGTATAATGATAGAATCCAAAATCTTATCAGTTTTAGTCATTGATTTCCATTATTCGAATAGAATATGATTCTCTTTTAACTATTTAGCTATTAGGATATAGATAGTTTCGTTACGTGAAATTGAGATTTATAGTCTAGTTTTCTAGTTCCACGATTAGAATGATACCATTCTAATGATAATAAATGAATTATTCATAATATGATTTGAATTATTAGAAAATGAAATGATCATAATATTATTGAAGATTGAATTTCAGATTTGATTTATTGTATTGATTTCATATTCATCTTCATATTAATCATATTCATAATAGTAAGAATTGAAATTATTTAATTCATAATTTAATTAATATTTAAATTGTAAATTTAATATTTTTTAATTTTTTATATAATCTTTCTAATATTTGTATTTGAATTTGATATCTTATTTGATATTTGAATCTCATCTTTTTTCTTTTTTCATTTCGAATTCTAATTTCATTGATATCTTATTATATATCATATATATGAATATGAAATTGAATTTCTATTTTCTAAATAGAATCTAAGATCTATAACTAATAACTAAGAAAGAGAAGAAATTTCAATAATCAATAAATGAAATAAAAAAAAAAAAAAAGAAGAAGAATCACTAGGTAATAGCTAAGATCCGATAGTTTCCTGTATTCCTATACACCATTGCTCTTATATCCGCCCGCTTAGCTCAGAGGTTAGAGCATCGCATTTGTAATGCGATGGTCATCGGTTCGATTCCGATAGCCGGCTCTTTTTCTTTATCGATTTTTTTTCTTTCCATGATTGAAAATCTCTACTCTCACTTTCTCTAAATGTCGGGTCACCGATCTATTATGTCATGGTAACTTGCAGCGTAACTTGCAGCTATAGCTATGAATAAAAAAGTTGACTAGAACAATTAGATCTCTACAGAAGAAATTGGAAAACGTAGCCTTCACTTGAATTTCCTATATTATATATATATATATACAAAAAATCCGAATATTGATAAAATCTCTTTTATTCTGTTTTGTAGGACTTTAGTAGATTGAGTTTTGCTTTGCTGATCCTTTAGTTCAGTCTGAATTTATATTTTTTTGTCAAATGAAAGTGAATCAAAAAGGAGCCTTTATATGTCTCGTTACCGAGGACCTCGTTTCAAAAAAATACGCCGGCTGGGGGCTTTGCCGGGACTAACTAGTAAAAGACCCAGATCCAGAAGTGATCTTCAAACCCAATTGCGCTCTGGAAAAAGATCGCAATATCGTATTCGTTTAGAAGAGAAACAGAAATTGCGTTTTCATTATGGTCTGACAGAGCGACAATTACTTAAATATGTGCATATTGCTGGAAAAGCCAAAGGGTCAACAGGCCAGGTTTTACTACAACTACTTGAGATGCGTTTGGATAACATCCTTTTTCGATTAGGTATGGCTTCGACCATTCCTGGAGCCAGACAATTAGTTAACCATAGACACATTTTAGTTAATGGTCGTATAGTGGATATACCAAGTTATCGTTGCAACCCCCGAGATATTATTACTACGAAGGATAAAGAAAGATCGAAAGCTCTGATTCAAAAGTATCTTGTTTCATCCCCCCACGAGGAATTGCCAAACCATTTGACTATTGACTCCTTACAATATAAAGGATTTGTAAATCAAATAATAGATAGTAAATGGATCGGCCTGAAAATAAATGAGTTGTTGGTCGTAGAATATTATTCCCGTCAGACTTGATTCTAACGAAAATAAAAAAAGCAAGATTCATACAATTTTGACTCCTTTCGCTGAAGTAAATAGAGTACCTTGTGCCCTGTCTCATTCACGTATTACAAATGGATTGGCAATAGGATTCTTTTTCTTCTTTCTTCTTTTCAATATCAATACGATATTTTTATTTGTATTTTACCTATGTAATTAGGGATAGATAATCCCTATTAGATGAGGGTCTTACTGTTAGAATAATGATATCAATTCTTATTTGATTTGATACATTGTAGTCGGTAACGTTGATGAATGAAAAGAAACGGAGAGAGAGGGATTCGAACCCTCGGTAAACAAAAGTCTACATAGCAGTTCCAATGCTACGCCTTGAACCACTCGGCCATCTCTCCTACAGAATGTTATTCTTGACCAAAACCCGAATGAATAGCGAGTCATTCATCTTAATTGTAGTACAGGTATTACCGCCCGATGGTTCCATAAGAAGAAATTCTTTTTCTTTTCCAATCTCATATTTATCAACAACAGCTTCTTTCATCAGCTACCCCATGGATCTATTCAAAATTCATGAATCATCCGATGAATTCTTCTATTTCAATTGTATGGTGTGGCACATACACGTTATGCAAACAAAAAGGATGGTTACTTTATTTGAATTTGATTTTATCATGGAATGATTATTCCATTCTTTTTCCTTTTTGGATCATAACCAAATAAAAGCTTCTCGAGTTATCAAAATCCATAGGAAACTTGTTATTCAACTTAGATGAAATAGTAATAGTCATTGGTATACTACGAAATTGGAATGAAATATAATCTGATTCAACTATTATTTAATTTCATCTTTGTCCAAAAGAGGGACACCACATTTTTTCCAATTAGTCTGTTTTTATGTTATTTTGTACTGTACAATTCCTTTTTTTGTGGGATCGTTTTCCCCGAAGGGGGATGAGAAGAATTATAGAATGAATTGCTAATTATGCCTAGATCTCGAATAAATGGAAATTTTATTGATAAGACCTCTTCAATTGTAGCCAATATTTTATTACGAATAATTCCGACAACTTCAGGAGAAAAAAAGGCATTTACCTATTACAGAGATGGTGCGATTTGATTTTTTTTCTTGTTTTTTTTTTACCCCTCGTTTTTACGAGAAAAAGAACGTAGTTAGGAATAGAAAAAAACAAATTCGTGAAAGAAACCTACGCTTGTTGAAGGTGAAGTTTAGAGATAGAGCAATTCCTTCTGT